TTATATTTTTTAAATACCTCTAAATCTAAGAAAATCAAAATTTCTTGTGCAAAATACACTAAAATATAAAGTGCCTGAAAAAAGGGATATTCTGATAGAGTAAATTATGTAAAATTTTACCTTTATAACTAAAAAATAAGCTAAACTAAGCTAATGAACTCATACTTCACTTATAAGGACACTCCTTTTTTTTATATTTATATAAATATACCTAAATTAATATTTTTTATTTTATTAATTTTTAGATCTCTGATTGCCATCTCATCTAATTCATGAATAATAAGATGAATTAGATTAGAAATGAACCTCTTCTTTTTTATACCACTAATCAAAACAAAGACCAACCTAATAAACTCTGAATTTATTATAAAATATTTCATTATTCAAACAATCTCTTCAGCTAACCTATTAACTATAATAATTCTAACTCACCATCTTTCATCCTTTACCTATCTTTTCTTAATCAATATTATTTTTACTCTTTTATTAAAATTAGGAAGGGCCCCCTTCCACTTTTGATTCATTCAAATTATTGAAAACTTATCTTGAACAAACTTTTTTTTAATCTCAACGTGACAAAAATTAGCTCCATTTATTTTACTCAGTTATTTCATAAACTCTATATTTATTTATATTTTTACAAGATTTAATTGCATTCTAGGTACCCTCAGAGGAATTAATCAACTCTATCTTCGTAAATTATTGGCCTTTTCTTCTATTAATGCAATTGGATGAATATTAAGAACTTTATTAGTAAGAGAAACTCTCTGAGCAGGATTTTTTTTCTTTTACAGAATTATGTTACTACCTTTAACAATTATCTTTAACTTACTTAATTTAACTAATATAAACCAACTGCTCACTCATTCCCCCTACCCTTTTTTCAATCTTTCCATTCTTTTTAACTTCCTCTCTATAGGGGGATTACCCCCTATAATCGGATTTATACCTAAATGAATAGTTATTTTCAATATCTCATTCCTACATACTCCTATATTAATTATCTTAATCTCTACATCTTTAATCAATCTTTTTTTTTATTTTCGATTAATATACCCATTATTTACCCTTAACATAATCTCACTAAAATGAGGTATCTTTACTCCCCTATCAAATTATTATATTATTCCATTTATAATATTTTTCCCTATTATTAGTATATTTACTGGAACTCTCATATTCTATATCTTCTAAAGTTTTAAGTTAAATAAACTATTAATCTTCAAAATTAATTTTAAAGGCCCAACATATAATTCTTTAAGCTTTAACAAATGATTATTCACATATACCATTAAATTTGCAATTTAAAGTCCTTATTAGACTATAAAACTTAATAAAAGAATTTTTTCAAAAATTCATAAATAAACTTACAATTTATCACTTAATATCAGTCATTTTATTACTTTAATAACCTATGAAAAAATGATTCTTTTCAACTAATCACAAAGACATCGGTACCTTATATTTTATTTTCGGCCTATGATCAGGATTAATTGGATCTTCTCTAAGATTAATTATTCGCACCGAACTTAGAACTCCTGGGAGACTAATCGGTAACGATCAAATTTATAATGTTATTGTTACCGCTCATGCCTTTATTATAATTTTCTTCATAGTAATACCTATTATAATCGGAGGATTTGGAAATTGACTAGTACCTTTAATGCTTGGGGCCCCAGATATAGCTTTCCCCCGAATAAACAATATGAGATTTTGATTTCTCCCCCCATCCTTAATATTTTTAATTTTCAGGAGACTTATTAATAATGGAGCAGGAACTGGGTGAACAGTTTATCCCCCCCTCTCTTCAAATCTCTCTCACTTAGGAAGCTCTGTAGATCTCACTATTTTCTCACTACATCTCGCGGGAATCTCCTCTATTCTAGGAGCCATTAATTTCATTACTACCATCATAAATATAAAATTCAAAAGAATAAACTATGATTTAATACCCTTATTTGTCTGATCTGTTTTTATCACTGCTATCCTACTACTATTATCTTTACCAGTTTTAGCAGGAGCTATCACTATATTACTCACTGATCGCAATCTTAATACATCATTTTTTGATCCTGCAGGAGGAGGGGACCCCATTCTCTACCAACACTTATTTTGATTTTTCGGACACCCTGAAGTCTATATTCTTATTCTTCCAGGATTCGGAATTATTTCTCATATTACAACTCACGAAAGCTCTAAAAAAGAATCATTTGGGAGCCTAAGCATAATTTATGCTATAATTTCAATCGGACTCCTAGGATTCGTAGTATGAGGCCATCATATATTTACAGTTGGTATAGATGTAGACACGCGAGCATATTATACATCTATTACAATAATTATTGCTATCCCCACAGGAATTAAAATTTTTAGATGACTAGCCAATCTAAATGGAACTCCTTTAAACTATAACCCAGCCCTGCTCTGAACTCTTGGATTCATTTTCTTATTCACTATTGGAGGCCTAACAGGCATTATTCTCTCTAACTCTTCTATTGATACAGTTTTACATGATACATATTATGTAGTTGCCCACTTCCATTACGTTTTATCTATAGGAGCTGTATTTGCAATTATAGCTGGAGTTATCCACTGATACCCTCTCTTCACAGGACTCATTCTTAACAAATCTATACTTCTCATTCAATTTTACTCAATATTCTTGGGAGTCAATATAACTTTTTTCCCACAACATTTCTTGGGCCTAGCAGGAATGCCCCGACGATACTCAGATTACCCCGATTCTTTCCTCTCATGAAACGTAGTTTCTTCTCTAGGCTCTATAATTTCAATCATTAGAATTATAATTCTAATTTATATTTTTTGAGAGAGAATAATTAATAAAAAACTAATCATTTTCACCACTAATAATAACTCTTCCATTGAATGAATACATTTCACTCCTCCAGCTGATCACAGATACATCGAATTACCTATATTAAATTATTTCTAATATGACAGAATTCATGTGCTGAACTTAAAATTCATTAATAAAGATTAATCTTTTTTTAGAAATGGCCACTTGATCCAATTTTAACTTACAAAATAGCAACTCCCCTTTAATAGAACATTTAATATTCTTCCACGACAGAACTATATTAATCATTACCCTAATTACTGCTTTTGTAATATACTTAATAATTTCTATTGGCACCAATAAATTTTCTAATTATAACCTACTAGAGAACCAAAATATTGAACTTATTTGAACTATCTTACCAAGAGGGTTCCTCATCATAATTGCCCTTCCTTCCCTCCACTTACTTTATTTAATAGATGAATCTAGATCAAATCTAATTACATTAAAAATTATTGGTCATCAATGATACTGATCATACGAATACACTGATTTTAAACCTATTGAATTTGACTCATACATAACACCACTCACTGACCCCAACTCATTCCGTCTATTAGACGTAGATAACCGGATCATTCTACCATTCAACACCCAAATTCGATCTCTAATTACTTCTTTTGACACAATCCATGCATGAACAGTACCAGTTTTAGGAGTCAAAGCTGACGCCCTACCAGGGCGCCTTAATCAAACCACTATAACTATCATACGTCCTGGTATTTTTTTCGGTCAATGTTCTGAAATTTGCGGAGCCAACCACAGATTTATACCTATTAGTCTAGAAAGAATTAATGTAAGTAAATTCATCACATGAGTCAAATCATTTTAACTCATTAGATAACTTAAAGTAAGTTTTGATCTCTTAAATCACTCAATAATAATTAACGACTATTTCTAATGAAAGAATTAGTTAATCTCCTATAACATAAATTTGTCAAATTTAAATAATTATATTATAAATAATATTCTTTTATCCCACAAATTATACCTCTAAATTGATTACTTTTAATAACATGATTCCTTATAATTTTTTTTATTATATCTACTCTTTTGTTTTACTTTTATTTACCCACTCCCATAACGTCTTCCTCCCCATACCACTCTCTTAGTAAAAATACTTGAAAATGATAACTAACCTATTTTCAATTTTTGACCCTTCCTCCTCAATCTTATCTCTATCCATCAATTGACTGAGATCCCTCTTAATCCTTTTAATTTTACCCCTATCTTTTTGATTCATTCCATCTCGTCTATCTCTCATTAATTTAACAATTCTCAAACTTATAAATAACGAAATTTACACTTTACTAAAAACTAAAGCTTCTTTAGGCTTAAGTCTTATATTCAGATCAATATTCATCATACTAGCTTTAAACAATTTCATAGGCTTATTTCCCTATGTATTTACATCTACAAGCCATTTAACTTTTAACTTAACCTTTTCATTACCAATCTGATTTTCACTTATATTTTTTGGCTGGTTAAACAAAACAGAAGCAATATTCTCACACTTAATCCCCCAAGGAACCCCACCAATCCTCATACCCTTTATAGTTCTAATTGAAACAATTAGAAACCTCATTCGACCCCTAACACTTGCTGTACGACTTACAGCAAACATAATCGCAGGCCACTTATTAATTACCCTTTTAAGAAGAACAGGTAACTACAGAATTTTATATTTTCTAATTATTCTATTAGAAATTATACTTTTAAGACTAGAATCAGCTGTTGCCATAATTCAAGCATATGTCTTCACAATTTTAAGAACACTTTATACCTCAGAAATTTAATTTACTAATGTCAACTAAATTCAATCACCCATTTCACCTTGTAAATATAAGCCCCTGACCTCTAATAGGAGCCCTAGGAACCCTTACTATAATAATAGGCCTCATCAAATGATTCAACTCTAATTCTACAAATTTACTTATATTAATCGGCACCCTAATTACTATTTTAACTGTAACTCAATGATGACGAGATATCTCTCGAGAAAGAACCCTACAAGGACTCCACACTCTTAAAGTAAATTTAAATATACGATGAGGTATAATACTGTTTATTACCTCTGAAGTTTTTTTTTTTATCTCTTTCTTTTGATCCTTTTTCCACAGAAGACTAAACCCTAATTTTGAATTAGGAATAATCTGACCCCCTAAAAATATTTTAATATTTAACCCTTTCCAAACCCCTCTTCTTAACACCATCATCCTACTAGTCTCTGGAATCTCAGTAACTTGAGCTCACCACAGAATTATTGAAAATAAGTTCAAAGAAACATTTTATAGTCTTTTTATTACCGTATTTTTAGGAGTTTACTTTTCTCTACTTCAAGGCATAGAATATTTTGAAGCAACATTTTCTTTGGCTGACAGAGTTTTCGGATCCACATTTTTTGTAGCTACAGGATTCCACGGACTTCATGTACTAATTGGTACAACATTTTTATTAATTTGTCTTATTCGCCTTTACATAAATCACTTCTCACAAAATCACCATTTTGGGTTTGAAGCCGCAGCCTGATACTGACATTTTGTAGATGTTGTTTGAATCTTCCTATTTACTTTTATATACTGATGAAATAAATAATTTTCATTCACATAATATATTTATTAGTATATTTAATTTCCAATTAAAAAGTTTAGACCTAACTAATGTGAATAATATTACTATCAATTTCCCTAATATTAATTATTATAGCCCTTTCTTTACTCATAATCTTACTTTCCTTAATTATTTCTAAAAAAAAAATAAATGACCGAGAAAAAATTTCTCCCTTTGAATGCGGATTTGATCCTAAGTCATTAACTCGATCCCCTTTCTCAATACAATTTTTTATTATTACTATTATTTTTCTTATTTTTGATGTAGAAATTTCTCTCCTTTTACCAATAATTTTAACATTTAATACTTCTAACATAATTATATGATTTTCTACAACTTCCAGCTTTATTATTATTCTAATCTTAGGTATTTTATACGAATGAAACCAATCTCTCTTAAATTGAAAATTTTAGGATTATAATTTAAATTAAAATAATTGATTTGCAATCAATATATATTGATGTACCAATTTATCTTAAATAAGAAATAAATTATTATAATTAGTTTCGACCTAACCTCTGGCTCTACGAGCCCTTATTTTTAATTAAAACCAAAATAGAGGTATGTCACTGTTAATGACACTAATGAATACTTAATTTCTAATTAAACCCGAAATATAAAACAATTAAACTTCTAATTTAATTTTTAGTGATTAAATATTCATTAATATTTCTTATATTTATATAGTTTAACTAAAAACATTACATTTTCACTGTAAATTTAAATTACATTTTTTATAAATTAATTATACTTAAAGATATAACTATCTCCTTTATAGCTTCAATATAATACTCTAATATAAGTTATCTAAGTTAATAAAATTTTATATTCTACATAAAACTACTAAAAAAAAAAAAAAAAATCTTAATAAAGAAATCTTTAGTGAATTTAATTGAAAGTAGTAATTCAAATTACTAAAATTATGAAAATAAAAATACCTCCTCTGACCCCCTAACTTTTCTAGCCAGCCTAAATCAAAAACTTTTAATAACAAATTTCTTCTTTTTAATCCTAACACTCTCCCCCTATAAACAGAAAGAAAAGGGAGGAATCATATTATTCTTAAAAATATAGTTATTTTTATCAACCTTTTATTTTTCAAAACTCAACTTACATAAGATAGCCCTCCCCCTAAAAATACCCCCCTTAAAATAAATAAACAAATCAATATTTTTTTAATTCCAAACAAATTTACTCTAAAAGAAAAAGGAAACGTCAATCAACTCAACCCTCTTCCCCCTACAACTGATACCACCAATAAAACCATTATACCATTCACTATCACATAATCTCTATCATGAAATATATAAAAAGAACTAAACTTAGTCCCACCTCAATTACTATAATATAAAACACGAACTGTGTAACTCACAGTTAACCCTGTAGAAAAAAAAAAAAAAAAAAAAATTAAAAAATTAATATTAGATATTAAAATTATCTCTAAAATTAAATCTTTTGAATAAAACCCTGCCAAGAACGGCATTCCACATAATGCTAAATTAGAAACATTTAAATTTAAAGAAACTAGGGGTATTCCCACACTCACTCCCCCCATCCTCCGAATATCCTGACTATCTAAAAATGAATGAATTATTAACCCCGCACATATAAATAATAACGCCTTAAATATGGCATGAGCTATTAGGTGGAAAAAGGCCAATTCACAAAACCCTAAACATAAAATTCTAACTATTAGCCCCAATTGCCTTAAAGTAGACAAAGCAATAATCTTCTTTAAATCATACTCAAAGTTAGCTCTGATACCCGCTATTAATATAGTTATTCCCCCTACAATTAACAGAAATTTAGTTGTCCCTATCTCAACTCTCATCCCCCCTCTGAATCGCACCAATAAATACACCCCAGCAGTCACTAGAGTTGAAGAATGTACTAAAGCAGAAACAGGAGTAGGAGCTGCTATTGCTGCAGGCAATCAAGCTGAAAAGGGAATTTGAGCTCTTTTAGTTATTGCTGCTATAATTACTAATATCAAAATACCAGATATAATTTTATCTATTTTAAAAATTTCCAAATAACTTAAAAAATTTCACCCTCCATAATTAAATATCCAAATAATAGAGAATAACAATATAACATCCCCAACTCGATTTCTTAATACAGTTAATATCCCGGAATTAAAAGACTTTACATTTTGATAATAAATAACTAAGCAAAAAGACACTAACCCTAACCCATCTCACCCTAATAAAATAGAAATCAAATTCATTCTAAAGATTATTAAAATTATAGATAAAACAAATAATAAAACTAATCCAATAAATCGAGACAAATTCAATTCATTCGATATATAACTTTTCCTATAAAAAATTACAACTGACGAAATCAAAGAAACCAGCCCCAGAAACAAGAGGGACATCCAATCTACATAAAACGTTATAAATAAAAATCTAGAATTCATACTCGTAACTTCTCACTCAAAAAATATACTAAAATCACTAATCATCAACACCCCCCCACTAATAAACCCTGTAATTCTTACTCTTACTAAAAAAATGCTTCTAATCCAACAAATTGAATTTAAATAAATTACTTGAAATAGTATAATAACTACATCTTTAATCCCACAAATTAATATTTTCATTAAATTACTCAAGTTTATACTCATAAATAAAAATAATCAATCTTTAAAATCAATAAGTTTAATGGCACTCAATGAAGACATAAAACAAGATACTCACGAGACTCAATTATCCCCAATCTGTATACCCCAAACATTATTTTACCGTGCTGTCTGTAAATATAAATAAAAAGGCTATACCCAGCTCTTAAAAAAGATACTAAACCTAATACCCATAACATCCTTCAGGATCATGCAGTAATTCTAATTATTAGTCTAATTTCTCCCAACAAATTTAAAGAAGGAGGAGCTGCTATATTTGCAAATACTAACAAGCTTCATCATAACGTTAAATTAGGAAAAATATTTAATAGCCCCTTATTAATCATTAATCTTCGTCTCCCAGTGCGCTCATAAATTAAATTTACTAAAATAAATAATCCAGATGAACATAACCCATGCCCAATTATAAGAACATACCTTCCCACAAACCCAAAATAATTTAAAGTCATAATACCCCCAATTACTATAGCTATATGAACAACTGAAGAACAAGCAATTAAAGATTTTATATCAATTTGCCGAAAACAAATTAACCTTATAAATAACCTTCCAATTAAAGAAATAATTACCCAATATAGATTCAAACGAACTCCGACAAGCTCAACAACCTTTAATACTCGTATTAATCCATACCCGCCTAGCTTTAATATAACTCCAGCTAAAATTATTGACCCAGCAACAGGAGCCTCCACATGAGCCTTAGGTAATCAAAGATGAACAAAGTATATTGGCATTTTAACTAAAAAAGCCAAAATTATTACAAAATATAAAAAACAATAACTAAACCCAGAAACTAAATAAAATCTAACTGAATTTGACCTATTTAAAATAAAATAAATTCCCAAAAATAACGGCAAAGACACTAATAAAGTATAAAAAATTAAATACACCCCCGCTTGAATCCGTTCAGGCTGCCCCCCTCACCCCATGATTATTAATAAAACAGGAACTATTCTCCTTTCAAAAAAAAAATAAAAATAAAATATATCCATTCTAGAAAATGTCAGTGTTAAAAATAATAACAATAATAAATTAATAAAAAAAAAAAACTTAGAATGACAATTTGAACTAATAATTATTATACTAGCTAAAACTATCAAGCCACAAATTCACGCCCTTAAAATAATCAGCCCCCCCCCTAAAAAATCTACTCCCAATGTTATACTTACATTATTTAATATAAATAAATTTAGCTCCATTACTATCAATAGTACCACAAAAATTATTATGCCAAAAAATATCACTCAAACATTAAAAAATCTCAAACCTAAAGAAAATAAGACGTAAAAAATAAATTTTAACATTTTAGTAACCTAAATAATTGAAAATAATCATTACCATAAACTCGAACTATTAAAACTAAAATAGCAATACCAAGAACTCCCTCACAAACAACTATTACCAAAAATATTATTAAAAAAAAAAACTCTCTTTGTAATTCTATAAAATAATTTACTAAAAATAATAATAAAACCAATATAATAAACTCTAATCTTAATAAAACATTCAAGAGATGTTTACGTCTCAACATAAATAATATATTACCAATTACAAACATTAATAAAATTAAAAAAAATTTCATTAGTTTTTATAGTTTAACAATAAAACGCTGATTTTGTAAATCAAGAATAAATTTATTTTTAAAAACTTCAATAAAAAAGAATCCTCTTTATCAATAATCTCCAAAATTATTATTTTTATAAACTATTTATTGACATAATAAAACTAACTATTTTATCTTTCATAGTTATAAACAGTCTATTTATACTCACATTTAAAACCCCTCTTTCATTAGGAGTTTTTTTAATGATACAGACTTTATTAAGATGTATAGTAATTAACTCCTTTCTTAGATTATATTGAATTTCCTATATTTTTTATTTAATTATATTAGGAGGACTACTAATTCTCTTCATATACATATGCTCATTGGCCTCCAATGAAGTTTTTAACTTAAACTTTAAATACTGACTTTATTTTTTAATCCTAACTATAATAACCTATTTTATCATTATATTTATAAATAAACTACTCATTATTAACATTCCAACTCAATCTTTCCAAAGTCAAGAATTAATTTTAATTAATGAAAATAAATTTGTTGTTAATAAAATATATAACTTATACACTATAAACCTAACAATAATATTAATTATCTATTTATTAATTAGTTTATCTCTCGTAACTAAACTAACTAATTCTAATAGAGGCCCGTTACGAACTAATATTTAACCTATGTCAACATTAAATAAATCCCCTCTTATTAACATACTTAACTCATCTCTAAAAACATTACCAACCCCCTCTAATATCTCTTTCTTATGAAACTTTGGATCTCTATTAGGGGTTTGTTTAATAATTCAAATTGTAACCGGATTTTTTTTATCTATCCACTACACCCCTCACGTAGACTATGCCTTTTACAGAGTAAATCATATTTACCGTAATGTAAATATAGGGTGATTAATACGTTCTTTACACGCTAACGGTGCCTCTATATTTTTTATTTGCATTTATCTTCATATTGGACGTAATATTTATTATGAATCATATATATTAACTCAAACATGACTAATTGGAGTAATAATTTTTTTTATTTCTATAGCAACTGCTTTTGTTGGCTATGTATTACCATGGGGACAAATATCATTCTGAGGAGCTACAGTAATCACCAACCTCCTCTCAGCCATTCCTATAATTGGGAATGAACTTGTTCAATGAATTTGAGGAGGATTTGCCATTAATAATGTAACTCTTAATCGATTCTTTTCTATTCACTTTCTTCTACCTTTTATTATCATAGGAATAGTTATTATACATTTAATTTTTCTCCACCAAACAGGATCATCAAATCCCCTTTCTTTAACTATATCTATCGATAAAATTCCTTTCCACCCTTACTACACCCTCAAAGATATATTAGGATTTCTAATTATATTCTCTAGAGTACTTATTTTATCCCTTACTTACCCCTTCATACTAGGAGATCCAGATAATTTTATCATAGCAAACCCTTTAGTCACCCCCCCTCACATTCAACCAGAATGATACTTTCTATTCGCTTACGCTATTTTACGTTCTATCCCCAATAAGTTAGGGGGAGTCTTATCTTTAATTATATCTATTGCTATTTTATTATTTATGCCGCTCTTATATTTTAAAAAAATTAAAGGAACACAATTTTATTTTTTAAATAAGCTTATATATTGAATTTTAATTACTTCTGTATTTCTACTAACTTGAATTGGAATAAAAGTAGTAGAACCTCCTTTTATTCTAATTGGACAAATAATCACTATTTTATATTTTACTTATTTCTTAACTATCCCTCTAATTAATTATAGTTGAAATGCTTTACTTAAATAATAACACCCAAATTACACACTAATTAATGAGCTTGTATTAAGCATTTGTTTTGAAAACTTAAAAAAGAATAAAATTATTCTATTAATTATTACTAAAATTATTACATTAATTATTAATTAAAACTGCTATCCTCATAATCCCCAATAACAATCTTAAAGACGTAGTTAGAAAAATTTTTCATGTCAAATACATTAATTTATCATAACGATACCGAGGCAATGTCCCACGAACCCAAATAAATACAAAGGCCACTCTAACTAATTTCACTCTAAACCTAATTCTTTCTAAATCTCCCCCTAAAAAAAATAAAGTAAATACCCTACTTATAAATAAAATACTAGCATACTCAGATAAAAATAATAAAGCAAACTCTCTACCTCCGTATTCAATATTAAACCCAGAAACCAACTCTCTTTCCCCCTCAGAAAAATCAAAAGGGGTACGATTACACTCAGCTAACATAGATCTTAAAAAAATTAATCTTAAAGGAATTAATATTAATCCAAATCACATATATTTTTGAAACTGAATTAAACTCATTAAATTGAAATCAAAAACTAAGCCAATCACTCTTAATATTATAATAATTAAACTGACTTCATAAGAAATAGTCTGAGCGATTGCTCGTAACCCCCCTAATATAGAATAATTAGAGTTAGATGACCACCCTGACAATATAATCATGTAAACCCCCACTCTTAAACAACATAAAATAAATAATAGACCTAAAAAAAAAAATCTTCTACCCACTAAATAAGGTAATGAAATTCAAACTAAAAGAGAAATGAATAATCTAATAACAGGACTCAATAAGTACACAATAAAATTAGAAACTAAAGGTCTAAAAAATTCTTTACTGAATAACTTAATAGCATCTCTAAAAGGCTGAGTAACTCCTATAAAACTCAACTTATTAGGTCCTTTACGAAACTGAATAAACCCTAATACCTTACGTTCTAATAATGTCAAAAAAGCCACTCTAACTAAAACTCTAATAACCAAAACTAATCTTCTAACTAATATTATAATAAAATCTAATCATATTATTATTATTTATATACTATTTAGTATATATAAAAGATTCCTAAAATCTACACATCAATTCTGCCAAAATAATTTTTTTTAACAATTTATAACTATTATTTTTTATCACAAATCTAAATATACTTATTTCTAACAAATAAACAAACTTAAATCCCATAAACTTTATTTCAAATATATCAATCCTTTCGTACTAAATAATCTATTTTTATAAAAGATAGAAACCAACCTGGCTCACACCGGTTTGAACTCAGATCATGTAAGATTTTAATAGTCGAACAGACTAAATTTTTAAACTACTTCATTTAAAATTAATCTTAATCCAACATCGAGGTCGCAATCTTTAATTTCAATAAGATCTTAAAATTAAAATTACGCTGTTATCCCTAAGGTAACTTAATCTAATAATCAATAATTTGGATCAAAAAATTCATTCATTAATGTAAATACATTTATAAATATAAAAGTTAATTAAATTTCTTAATCACCCCAATTAAATTATTATATAATTTAAACTTACTAATAAAAAATAATCTAATTAATTAAATCACATAATAATAAAGATCTATAGGGTCTTCTCGTCTTTTTATCTCATTCTTATTTTTTTATAAGAAAAAAAAATTTTACAAATATTTTCTATACAGCTTATATTTTATCAAATCATTCATTCTAGTTATCAATCAAAAAACTATTTATTATGCTACCTTAGCACAGTCAAAATACTGCGGCCCTTTAAAATTTAAATTTCAGTGGGCAGATTCGACCTTAAATAAATACTAACTTTGATTAAATTTAATCAAAGTTACCTCTAAAGGACATGTTTTTGTTAAACAGGTCAATATAATTTATTTATTAAAAAAAAATTTTTGCCTAATTCATTTAAATTATTCCATCAAATTAACAATTATATAATTTTATACTAATTCTAAAATAATATCTTTTTTAAACAAATTATAAAACTTTGTTAAATAAATCTTTAATAACAAATTTAAATTTTAAATATTAATTCATTTAATTAAATTTATTTATTAAAAACTTCAATAAAAATAAAAATTTTATTTTTATTAAATTTATTTTTAATTACTCTAATTATTTAAACCTTTACATATAAGCTTATCCCTATATATATTATTTATCAATCTGATAATATAACAATAATTTATATATTAATATAAACTTTACTTACAAATTATACACTTTTAATAAACTAAATTTAATTTATTTCTCTAACAACTAGATATAAAATAAACCGAATAACTTTTCATTTCCAGATAACTATTTTTAATGATTATTTCACATTAACTAAATTAATTAACTAACTCTTTATTTTTCGAGATCTTTAAACTCTAAATCTTTAATTTTTTTTATTAAACTCTGATACCCAAGATACAATAATTAAAATTTTCTTTATTAAATTTTAATTTATTAAATCATTTCATTCACATTACTAATCTTTTTTAAAATTTTTATATTTTTTCTATAATATTACTTCAACATTAAAATTAATTATTTTTTTAAATAAATAAATTATTACACAATATTTATTATACACTTACTAATTAAGATTAAAAATAATCAAATTAAATTGATTCGCACAATTTAAATTTTATTGTAAATAAAACTCTTACCTAATAAAGATTTAACTTGACTCTATCATTCTAGAAACATTTTCCAATACTTCTACTATGTTACGACTTATCTCACTAATCAATGAGAGCGACGGGCAATATGTACATATTTTAAAACTTTATTCAATTTAAATAAAATTTTAAATTTACTTTTAAATCCAATTTCTAATAAATTTATTCAATTTATTATCTAAAAATATTTTCATTGTAGCTCATAATTAACTCAACTATAAACTGTATCTTGATTTGATATAATTTTTTTTTTACCTCCTAAATATTTATTTTTTTTAAAAAATAATTTTTTAACAACGATATACAAACACTAAATTAAGTCTTATTAATCGTGGAATATCAATGACTAAACAAGCTCCTCTAAATTGATTAAAATACCGTCAAATTCTTTAAATTTAAAGAATTTATCTAATACTAATTTATTAATCTAATCTAATTAATTTTATAATAGGGTATCTAATCCTAGTTTATAATAAATTTTTACTAAATCAAATTTTTTAACATTATTTTAATTAAAAAATTTTTATTTTATCTAACAAATCTTTATTTAAAATTATAATAAATTAATTTATTAAATTTAAACTTATATTTATTTTTATTAATTGTATAACCGCAATTGCTGGCACAATTTTTATTAATACTTAATAAACTAAACTGAATTTAAATTTCTTTAATTAATCAATATTAAATATTATTTTACTTATAAAATTCATTATTAAAACATGAATATTAAATAATACTATAATTCACATATAATTTACAAGCTTAAAATAAATAACAAAACTAGAAATAATTTATTTAAGTAAGTAACAAATAGTTTTTTTTTTTTTTTTTTTATTATTTATTTTTTTTTAAAAATTTAATTTAATAGTTATAATTAAATATATATATATATGTGTGTGTATATATATATTTATAATAATATATTTATATATACCTGTAAATATTTGATATTTTATTAAAATTTAACAAATAATTATATTATATATATGAATATTCATATAATTTTATAATTATAAAATTTTATTGCTTATATATACCTGTAAATATTTGATATTTTATTAAAATTTAACAAATAATTATATTATATATATGAATATTCATATAATTTTATAATTATAAAATTTTATTGCTTATATATACCTGTAAATATTTGATATTTTATTAAAATTTAACAAATAATTATATTATATATATGAATATTCATATAATTTTATAATTATAAAATTTTATTGCTTATATATACCTGTAAATATTTGATATTTTATTAAAATTTAACAAATAATTATATTATATATATGAATATTCATATAATTTTATAATTATAAAATTTTATTGCTTATATATACCTGTAAATATTTGATATTTTATTAAAATTTAACAAATAATTATATTATATATATGAATATTCATATAATTTTATAATTATAAAATTTTATTGCTTATATATACCTGTAAATATTTGATATTTTATTAAAATTTAACAAATAATTATATTATATATATGAATATTCATATAATTTTATAATTATAAAATTTTATTGCTTATATATACCTGTAAATATTTGATATTTTATTAAAATTTAACAAATAATTATATTATATATATGAATATTCATATAATTTTATAATTATAAAATTTTATTGCTTATATATACCTGTAAATATTTGATATTTTATTAAAATTTAACAAATAATTATATTATATATATGAATATTCATATAATTTTATAATTATAAAATTTTATTGCTTATATATACCTGTAAATATTTGTATATAGATTTATAAATTATNTANANATATATATATATATTTATATAGTTATAGAGTTATAAATATTTTATAATCTAATAAATATATAATATTTATATAAGATATTAATATTATTTTATTTATATAAATAATATTTATTTATTTTGCGATATTTTGACAAAATTTTTTAGAGATCTAATAAATAATTAAAAATTATTATATAGATTTATAAATAATTTATAGATATATATATATTTATATAGTTATAGGGTTATAAATATTTTATAATCTAATAAATATATAATATTTATATAAAATATTATTGTATATATAGATTTATAAATAATTTATAGATATATATATATTTATATAATTATAGAGTTATAAATATTTTATAATCTAATAAATATATAATATTTATATAAAATATTATTGTATATATAGATTAATAAATAATTTATAAATATATATATATTTATATAATTATACAAATATATAAATATATAGATTAATAAATAATTTATTATTTAAGAAATATTTTACTATAAAAATAGGGAATTCACCCAAATCATAATGTATAATTTATTTATAAAAT